TACAAAAGTTCAGCCTTTTCCCACGAATTAGTGAATTAGACAGGATTCTTTTGTACAGAATAACAAGGAGTGAGTCAATCTGCAAAAATTTCATCGCCAGTGCGAAATACTTATCCAAATAACAATGCGGGAGAAATAAAAAGATGCAGGGTAATTTGTCTGCTTGGTTAGTCAAGCATGGGCTAATTCATAGATCTTTGGGATTTGATTATCAAGGGGTAGAGACTTTACAAATAAAACCCGAGGATTGGCATTCCATTGCTGTCATTTTATATGTATATGGTTACAATTATCTACGCTCCCAATGTGCCTACGATGTAGCACCGGGTGGGCTGTTAGCTAGTGTGTATCATCTTACGAGAATAAAATATGGTGTGGATCAACCGGAAGAGGTATGCATAAAAGTATTTGCCCCAAGGAGGAATCCTAGAATTCCGTCTGTTTTCTGGATTTGGAAAAGTGTGGATTTTCAAGAACGGGAATCCTATGATATGTTCGGAATCTCTTATGATACTCATCCACGTTTGAAACGCATCTTAATGCCTGAAAGTTGGGTAGGATGGCCTTTACGTAAGGATTATATTGCCCCCAATTTTTATGAAATACAAGATGCTCATTGAATAATTAGAAACTAATCTTTACTTTTCCAATTCCATAGCTTCAAGGTTCTGTTTTAGATTAACCAGAGTAATTGAAGTCTCATTTGGATGATATTATGGATAGGCTAACAACAAATTTACCTTTCGAATATGTGTATACATATGAAGTAGTCACTTTTTTGAACGCGAGGAAAAAAGAAGATAAAATAGAATTTCTCTTTGTTACATACCTTCTATTTTGGTACATATCTTCTATATCTATATATAGTATAATTATAATAAACTCTTTACCCATCTATCAAATAGATGGGGTATAGTTCTAAAGATCGAGATGGATATATGGATATAAAGTATATATATAGTATGACTATTAATTGATATGAATCGACATTCCTATTCAGTAATTTTTTTTATTTTTTAGAATAGAAACTAAACTAATACAAATTAATCATGTGCCAGGAACCAGATTTGAACTGGTGACACGAGGATTTTCAGTCCTCTGCTCTACCAGCTGAGCTATCCCGACCATTCCATATCCCGATGCCGCATGCTCATTTTACTAGAAAACTTGGGTCGATGTCAATTGAAAGGGTATTACAAAGTCTTATTCGGGTCCTAAGAATTTCTTGTCTCTTCAAAAAAAGAAGACCTTGTAAGTTTCAGTATGGATAATGATATTTACTGTGACTCATTCAAATAGATTCAAATAGGGAGTCTTTGGTCAAAGATGTTCATTTGTACATGTATCATATATTACATCTGATAAAAGAAATAATTTTTGCTCGGATCTGTTTATAAAAGAGTATCTTAAATGACAAAGCTAACGAATTTTTAACTGATAACGAAAAAATGATAGGATAAAAAATTAGGGAGTCAAATCCAATGGGCTTTTTGGGGATAGAGGGACTTGAACCCTCACGATTTTAAAGTCGACGGATTTTCCTCTTACTATAAATTTCATTGTTGCCGGTATTGACATGTAGAATGGGACTCTATCTTTATTCTCGTCCGATTAATCAATTCTTCAAAAGAATTATCAGATATCAGACTATATGGTATGGAGTGAATGATTTGATCAATGAATACTCGATTCTTTCGTCAATATGGAATCGATTCACAACAATTCTTCCGTTTTTATATAAAAATAAAAAAGAAAGATTAGGGTCGTCATTAATTGTTTGATAGAGTTTTTCAGTACGTATACGTATGTATATATGTTTATCCTTCATCCTTTTGGAAGTTTCACTGGAAGGATTCCTCTATCAATCCAACACAGTCCACTTCATCTGTTAGAACAGCTTCCATCGAGTCTCTGCACCTATCCCCTTTTCGCTTTCTGCACCGTTATTTGTTTTCGGAAAACAGGATTTGGCTCAGGATTGCCCATTTTTATTAATTCCGGGGTTTCTCTGAATTTGAAAGTTATCACTTAGTAGGTTTCCATACCAAGGCTCAAGCCAATTAAGTCCGTAGCGTCTACCGATTTCGCCATATCCCCCTTTCTTTTTGTTTTGAAATTCGAATCTAATTTTGGTTGTGATGTCGTTCCCCCCCTTTCTTTCATTTAGATCAGAACCCTTAAAATTCATTAGATATTGATTCCTATCTCGAAAAAGTTTTTCTCCTCTTTGATTTCTTGTCTATCTTCTTTCATCTTTTATAGGAGACCCCATTTGGTCCAATCCAATGCGATTCTATCATTTATGTATCCGCAATTCAATATAGATGGATAAATACGTAGTATATATGTTTCTCTTCTGCTCTTTTTTCTCATGCAATTTGGAATACTTGAACGGTCGATTCTTGTTTTCGTCTGAGCTTCCAATCAAAGCGCAGGAATATCTCATTAGTTAGAACAAATTCTTCCATTACGAACTTTACTTTGTAAATCTATTTACATTGAATAAAATATAGAAGTGTAATAAAAAGAATTTCCAATAAATACCATTTGAAATAAAAAAGTATTTCATCTAAAAATCGATCGAATATAGAATAATATTCGCTCGAATTGTGATGTGATTGTGATAAAAAAATGGATATTCTATAATCGCTAAATTAATCCTTACTAAATTAATCCTTATATTCTATATTCTAGAATATATAGAATACGTATTCTATTGAATCCTTATTTTCTTTATTTTCAACACTCTATTGTATTTTTTCTATATTTAGAATTGGATTTGATATAGTTGATATAGTTAAGAATGAAAAGAATATTAAGTATTTTAACTATAATAGATATATAGTTAATACCTAAGATTCCAATAGTTTATTGAATTCCGATGCATGTATAATTTATGGTATGTGAGCCTGCTTAGCTCAGAGGTTAGAGCATCGCATTTGTAATGCGATGGTCATCGGTTCGATTCCGATAGTCGGCTTTTCCCTATACAATATTCGAGTTTTTACATGATTGGTAATGTCCCCTTGAAATCTGAAATAAAAAGAATATTGAAAAAACTTTTCCCTCTTTTTCCAAAAAGGAATTTATTTTTTATGTTCTAGGAACTTCCAACTATGTCACGAAAAAATACTTTATATATATATATTATAGAATAGAAAGGTCTGTAGATTTATCCAATTCATTTCATTATTTTTTATAATACAAGTACACTACTTCCGTAAACTTCGCTTCATTTCTCATTTAGTTCAGTTTTAGTTTAGGTTTATTCTGTAAAATGAAATTTCATCAATAAGAATTAAAAATTAAATATAAATTAAGAATAAGGAGTCTTTATGTCGCGTTACCGAGGACCTCGTTTCAAAAAAATACGCCGCCTGGGAGCTTTGCCAGGACTCACTACTAAAAGGCCTAGAGTCGGAAGTGATCTTAGAAATCAATCGCGTTCCGGGAAAAAATCTCAATATCGTATTCGTCTAGAAGAAAAACAAAAATTGCGTTTTCATTATGGTCTTACAGAACGACAATTACTTAAATACGTTCGTATCGCCGGAAAAGCCAAGGGGTCAACAGGTCAGGTTTTACTCCAATTACTTGAAATGCGCTTGGATAACATCCTTTTTCGATTAGGTATGGCTCCAACTATTCCCGGAGCCCGTCAATTGGTTAACCATAGACATATTTTAGTCAATGGTCGTATAGTAGATATAGCAAGTTATCGCTGCAAACCCCGAGATATTATTACGGCCAAGGATGAAGAAAACTCTAGAACTCTGATTCAAAATTATCTCGATTCGTCCTCTCATGACGAATTGCCAAAACATTTGACTCTTCACCCATTCCAATATAAAGGATTAGTCAATCAAATTATAGATAGTAAATGGGTCGGTTTGAAAATAAACGAATTACTGGTCGTAGAATATTATTCACGCCAGACTTAAACCTAACGAAAAGAAAATAAAAAATCACAAAGGTTAGGACAAGTTTGCTCCCTTTCGTTGAAGTAAATTAATCTAAGGTTAAGAGAAATAAGGGTTTAATCCGGTCTTTTCTCCCATTTAGGTATCATAGACCGAGAGGGGGTTTTCATCGCCTGCCTCCTCTTTTCAGTATTTTCCGTACCACAGCAATTAGGAATAGAGAATCAATATCAAATAGCAAAGAAAGGTCTAACTGTTGTAATAATTTTTTCTATTGCTATTTGATCTATTTCGGCGAGTACGATCGGTGAATTAGATGAAGGTACGGAAAGAGAGGGATTCGAACCCTCGGTAAACAAAAGCCTACATAGCAGTTCCAATGCTACGCCTTCAACCACTCGGCCATCTCTCCTACATTAATGATTATGACCCAAAAATCGAGTGAATAGCGAGATATTCCTATTATATAGGGACGACCAATCAATTCTAACTATAAAAATCGATTCATTTTCATCAAAAAAAAAATCAAAGAATTTCCTATTTATCCGCAGAGCCTCGAAGGAAATTCTTTGATTTTACGAAAACTGTTTAAAAAATTCTATATCATGTTTGCGAAGTACTCTTCTTTTTCTTTTATACTATCCTAGTACCGCATTCAATTGCTAAATTATAACGAGTTAACTTATTGGTGGGTTTCTGTTTTTTACACTGTGTGTGGTTAATGGATATTTTTATATCGCGATTCCATTTAGACTATGATTTCATATTATAAGCATTAAAAAATTCCTTTCCAGTCCAGTTTTAGAGTTCTCTCTCAACAACAAACCTTTATTCATAAAAAATTATTCATAATAAATTTGTATATTTCATTGTATATTGTATACCCACTATGCACACAACACAAAACTAAAAAGTGGTTTCATCATAGAATAATTAGATGATTCAATCTAAAATTTTCGAGTTATTTAAATCTGTAACTTCAATGAAATTGGAAGACTTTCTTTTGTTAGGTATACTATTCCATTAGGATAAAATCGACTCGGCTTACAATATTTCTTTCTTTGTTTTTTTTATCGATTT